CAATTTTATATGTCTTATTCAAAAAAAAGGAAACCCTTTTTTTTTTATTATTATTATTATTCATGGTTGATAACAGCAAACCACTGTTAACTGACTTTGATGCCTCTTTCCCCCATATCGATATTGAATAGGACGAGCTATTTGGGGCGCCGCTGTATTTTTTAAAATAAACGCGTAAATGCCCTTCAAAAGTCAGTAAATACATACGAAACATATAAAATGCAGTTAATCCTGTTGTGAAACAAGCTATTATCGCGAAAATGGGTGAATACAACCAACTATCATTAAGAATTTCGTCTTTGGACCAAAAGCAAGCAAGAGGGGGAATACCACAAAGAGAAAGTGTACCTAACAAAAACGTAGTTTTTGTAATTGGAAGATATTTGGTTAAACCCCCCATAAGAATCATGTTCTGGCTTTTATCTGGAGAATATCCAACAATAGGTTCCATAGAATGGATAATGGATCCGGATCCTAAAAACAATAATGCTTTTGAATAGGCATGAGTGATTAAATGGAATGAAGCGGCTCGATAAGAACCTATACCTGGGGCTAACATAATATAGCCCAATTGAGACATCGTAGAATAAGCTAAACTTCTCTTAATGTCTCTTTGAGCAAGAGCGAAAGTAGCTCCTAATAGTACCGTTATTACACCTATCAAAGAAATGAGATTCATTATATAAGGTATGACTGTGAAAAGAGGAAGAAGCCGAGCTACAAGAAAAATGCCCGCCGCTACCATAGTAGCAGCATGTATAAGAGCCGAAATAGGAGTAGGTCCCTCCATGGCATCGGGTAACCATATATGAAGAGGAAATTGTGCGGATTTAGCAACTGCACCGAGAAATAATAGGGAGGCACAAAAAGTAGCAAATACAGAATTGACTCCATTATTATGAATCAAGTTATTGAATATTTTGAACAAATCCCGAAATTCGAAACTACCTGTTATCCAATAAAGACCTAAGATTCCTAATAATAAACCAAAATCCCCTACACGATTAGTTACAAATGCTTTTTGACAAGCATTTGCTGCAATTGGTCGGGTGAACCAAAAACCTATTAATAGATATGAACACATTCCCACCAGTTCCCAAAAAATATAGATTTGTATCAAATTAGAACTAGTAACTAATCCCAACATAGAAGTATTGGAAAAACTCATAGACGCAAAAAATCTCAAATATCCCTGATCGTGAGACATATAATTGTCACTATAGATAAGAACCATGATTCCAACAGTAGTGATTAGTATTAACATAATAGAAGTAAGTGGATCGATCAAGCAGCCCAACTCTAAGGAAAAATCACTATTGATGGTCCAAGACCATAGATATTGATAGATGAAACCGCCTTTTATTTGCTGAATAGACAGATCGGCAGAAAAAACCATAACTATACTTAGCAATGAAACACTAAAAAAAGCCCACATACGACGAATGCTTTTTGTTGCTGTCGGAACAAGCAGGAGTCCCAATCCTATTGACATAGGAACTGTAAGTGGAATGAAAGGTATGATCCATGCATAGTCATATGTACGTTCCATGATAAAATCAAAATTCTTTTTTTTTAGTTTTAGTCTTATTAATTGTTTCCGATTCACCAGCTATTAGCTCTTTTTGAAGGAGCAATAAAAAAAAGAAGATCTGAAAGAACTAAAATGCAATACGCAATACAAAAATACAAAATAATATTGATTCATAATATTGATAATTATCAATATTATGAATTATGCTTTCCCACGTATTTCCGCAATTCAAACCAAACTTTTGAGTTTGGATTAGTCAGATGATATAACCAAGTTACTAGTTAAAGGTTTCCCACTAGTTATTAGCTAAGGTACTCATTCAGATTTAAGATACGGAATAGGATATTTTATTCCACTATTTAGTATTTATTATTAAGGTTAAGGAGATTTATATCCATATAGTAAGTAAAAAAATACACCAAAAAACAGTCCTTGATTCTGGTATGGATCATGAGACCCACCAATAACAATAACTCGACCCAATCAAATACGACCTAGTTATTTTAACTATTTTATTCGGAGTCATTAACTAACTCGTTGTGGAACTGATTGATTGGCTTTCAATGGACTCATCTTATGGGAAATTCTATTCTATGATGCTCATCACTTCACATAGAATTTAAATAAGAGATTACAAAAATGTCCTTTATTTTCTTTTTTCTTTTTTTTATTATAAATATTATAAATTTTTATTATAAATATTATAAATATAAAGTAATGTATCATTTAACAGATTAGCTACGAGTCCCGTTTCAATTGAAATTAGTGGCACCCTATATTTGAGCTTGATGAATTGATAGAAAAATGTTACATTATTGGTTTCTTGAGATTAGGTAACGGTTCTTCAGTTTTTCTATTTATTAAATTCAATAATGAAAATGTAACACGGCGCCATCTAAATAGACCAAAATATGAATTGCTATGGGAGCCTTTTTTCATTCGTATCAATGGGAACCAATAGGAACCTATTCGATCTAGATAATGAATAGAAAGAATGGTCCACTTTGAACAATATATGTCTTTCACATCCAACTATAAAAATGAGTAATCTCTTTTATTTTTGAATGGCGGTTCCAAAGAAACGTATTTCTAGGTCAAAAAAGCGTATTCGTAGAAATATTTGGAGGAGAAAGGGGGATTGGACCGCAGAAAAAGCTTTTTCTTTAGGTCAATCTGTTTCTACCGGGGAGTCAAAAAGTTTTGTTTTTATGCGATAAACCAATACTAAACCCTTGGATTCATCTGAATCGATCAGATTTGATGAATTGGATTATTTATAAGATGAATGATTCACATCAACTAATATTCTGAACTTATCAATATCACATAGAACAGCCTGTTATGATATGTAGAATAAGAATTCTTCTGTCTATAGGTTTCCAAAAAAGGTACTATTTTTCTTTTTTTTTTTTTATATATATGCCCAATTTTTGTTTATTGGGCAGATCTTAAGACGAATTATGTACACAACGAGTATTACAATCATTGATACCAAGCTATTTTATCCAAAGATTTACAAAAGCCCCTTGAAATTGTATTTTGATACATAAAAAATCCTATTTGTTTTCTTCATTACTCAAATTTCTATTTGAGATCCGTGGAATCGGATAAATGCTAAATGAATCATCAAAAAACGAGATAGAAAAATAAAAAATAAAGGACAATTCTAACTTCTATTCCTCAACTAAAGACAGAACTATCTAGTTCCAACTGTTCCAGGAGAACACCTACTACTATGTGAAAGCCCATTGTGAAAACTGACACTATAGCGCCCTACTAAGGATTATTCTAAGGATTATTGAACGTTCAAATATTTATTTGAACGGCTCTTTATTGATTGATTGGAATTTTGCCTAAAAATATATTGTGTTGAATCCTTCAATCTCGACGATTGTCCATGGGTAGGCTATTATTACTTCGAGCAAGCCGCCATGGTGAAATTGGTAGACACGCTGCTCTTAGGAAGCAGTGCTAGAGCATCTCGGTTCGAATCCGAGTGGCGGCATCCCCTAAAAGGGGCACAAGGGATCCTATAAGAAATGGAATTCCCGATTTCCATTTCTTAATTGAAGGACCCCCCCCTTTTTTTTTAATGATTTTTTTATGTATGATATTTTTGACTTTAGAACATATATTAACTCACATCTCTTTTTCAATCATTGCAATCGTCATTACGACTCATTTGATGACCTTATTAGTCCACGAAATCATAGGACTATGTGATTCGTCAGAAAAAGGCATGATAGCTACTTTTTTCTGTATAACAGGATTATTAGTTACTCGTTGGATTTATTCCGGACATTTCCCTTTAAATGATTTATATGAATCATTAATATTCCTTTCGTGGAGTTTTTCTCTTATTCATATGGTTCCTAAAATATGGAACCATAAGAATCATTTCAGCGCAATAACCGCGCCAAGTGCTATTTGTACCCAAGGCTTTGCCACTTCGGGGCTTTCAACTGAAATACATCAATCTGCAATATTAGTACCTGCTCTACAATCCCATTGGTTAATGATGCACGTAAGTATGATGTTATTGAGCTACGCAGCTCTTTTATGTGGCTCATTATTATCAATAGCTCTTCTAGTCATTACATTTAGAAAAAACATAGATATGATTGGTTTTACCAATCATTTATTAATCTGGCCATTTTCGTTTGGTGAGATCAAATACTTGAATGAAAAAAGAAGTGTTTTTCAAAACACTTCTTTTCTTTTATTTCGAAATTATCGCAGGTATCAATTGACTCAGCGATTGGATCATTGGAGTTATCGTGTCATTGGCCTAGGGTTTACCTTTTTAACAATAGGTATTCTTTCGGGAGCAGTATGGGCTAATGAGGCATGGGGATCTTATTGGAATTGGGACCCCAAGGAAACTTGGGCATTTATTACTTGGACTATATCCGCGATTTATTCACATACTAGAACAAATCGAAGTTTACAAGGTACTAATTCGGCAATTGTGGCTTCTATGGGATTTCTTATAATTTGGATCTGCTATTTTGGGGTCAATCTATTAGGAATAGGATTACATAGTTATGGTTCATTCACATTAAACATCTAATTCTAATTAAAGTTTAAAGTCACGAAATGCACTGAAGAATACCAAGAAGCATCGTCCCATATATAAGTCTAAGGAAAAGCTTGTGCGATTTTTTGAGAATCATTTGAATTACTCCTTGATTCGAATGATTCTCAAAAAATCCATATGCATCTGATTACAATTTAAATTCACTTCATTTCATTTTTGACTTGAGATAAGGAAAAAGAACACTTCTTTTCTCTTTTTCCATTGTGCAGAGAAGTATTTTTTGGTAAATCGCAGGATTTTCTACCTTGTCCTTATCCATATCCATGAAAGCTATCTATGAAAGTAATTAGATAGAATAGCTTCCACCTTGGCAACTGATAGCGAGAGAACGAAATCGGGATAAATACCAATACCTATTACGGGTAAAAGGATACAGATCAAAATAAATAGCTCTCGTGGTCCAGAATCCAAAAAAGAAGAGTTTGAAACATTGAATAGCTTGTATCCATAGAAGATTTGGCGTGACATAGATAATGAATAAATAGGAGTTAATATCATTCCAATTGCCATTACAAAAGTAATTAGTATTTTTGGCATTAAAAGGTATTTCGGGCTGGTAATTATTCCCAAAAATACTACCGATTCTGCAGCAAAACCACTCATTCCGGGCAATGCAAGAGAAGCCATCGAGAAGCTACTGAACATCATAAACATTTTTGGCATTAGTATAGCTATTCCCCCCATTTCGTCGAGATAAACAAGACGTATTCTATCGTAAGTCGTTCCTGCAAGGAAAAAAAGTGCAGCACCAATAAATCCATGAGAGATTATTTGTAAAATGGACCCATTGAGTCCTGTATCGGTTATGGAACTAATTCCTATGATTATGAAACCCATATGAGATACGGAGGAATAGGCAATTCTTTTTTTTAAATTGCGTTGACCGGGAGAAGTTGAAGCTGCATAGATTATTTGAATAGCTCCTATTATCATCAACCAGGGAGAAAATATAGAATGGGCATGAGGTAATAATTCCATATTGATTCGAACCAACCCATATGCTCCCATTTTTAATAAGATTCCAGCTAGAAGCATACATGTACTGTAATGTGCTTCTCCATGAGTATCTGGTAACCATGTATGTAGGGGTATAATCGGTGATTTGGCAGCATAAGCAATAAAGAAGCCAATATAAAATATTATTTCTAATGCCACGGGATACGATTGATTAGTTAATGTTTCCAAATTGAATGTTGGTTCATTGGAACTATATAAACCCATACCCGGAACTCCCATTAAGAGAAAAATGGAACCCCCTGCAGTGTACAAAATAAACTTTGTAGCTGAGTACAGACGTTTCTTCCCCCCCCACATGGATAGAAGTAGGTAAATAGGAATTAATTCTAGCTCCCACATCATGAAAAAAAGTAAAAGGTCTCGAGACGAAAATGATCCTATTTGACCACTGTACATTGCTAACATCAGAAAATGGAACAATCGTGAATCTCGAGTAACTGGCCGAGCCGCTAAAGTGGCTAAAGTCGTGATGAATCCCGTCAATAAAACAGGGCCTATCGAAAGTCCATCGATCCCCAGTCTCCAGTGAAAATCAAAAACATTTATCCAATTATAATCCTCCTCCAATTGGATTAATGGATCGTCCAATTGGAAATGATAACAGAATGCGTAGGTTATTAGAAGGAGTTCCAATAAGCATATGCATATTGTATACCATCTAACCGCCTTATTTCCTCTATAAGGAAGAAATGAAATTAAGGAACCCGCGGATATCGGCAAAACAACAATGATTGTTAACCAAGGAAAATGACTCGTGGTAAAGACAAGATAAACTTTGACCAGAAAAACCCGTGCTCGGAATAATCTCTTTTATCGAGTACGGGTTTTTGTCGGTAAAGAGGAATCAAATGGATTCAAGAGGAGTTTTTGGGGACGTATCAATAAGCTAGACCCATACTGCGAGTTGTCTCATACCATAAATAAACTCGTACACTCAAGAAATCCGTTGGACAAGCAGATTCACATCTCTTACAACCTACACAGTCCTCTGTTCTTGGAGCAGGAGCAATTTGCTTAGCTTTACATCCGTCCCAAGGTATCATTTCCAATACATCTGTGGGGCAGGCTCGTACACATTGAGTACACCCTATACATGTATCATAAATTTTTACTGAATGTGACATTGGATCTATAAATTTTTGGAACGTCATAAATTTTCGATCCGGTAGAATCAAAAGAATCATATATTGTAGACACCAGACGAATCAGTAGGTTACCAGAATTTTTTTTATTAATCTATTTCTTAATCTGTTCATGAGAAAGGGCCAAGATACTTTGATTTCGTACGTTTCAGCAAACATGGGCATATGATATGAGTCGTACACATTTTGCCAATTCTAATTGGTTTGGCGAATATTCTATATATCTTTATTTATATGATTACAACTATTTATTCAACAAATTAGATTGATTGATACGAGTTGATTTTCTGTTACGATGGATGGACGAAACAATAGCTGGTCCAATAGCTGCTTCAGCGGCTGCAATCGCTATAACGAAGATTGAGAAAATGTCTCCTTTTAATTGGCGACTATCAAATAAATCAGAAAATGTTACGAGATTCATATTAACAGCATTCAGTATAAGCTCAAGACACATAAGTGCTCTAACCATGTTTCGGCTTGTGATCAATCCATAGATACCTATAGAAAATAAATAGGCACTCAAAACAAGTACATGCTCGAGCATCATTGACCAACTCCTCATAAATCTCCATTCATTTCAATATGAACAACAAAGAATTTAACTGATTCGGTTGACTATAATATAAGAAGTATGGGACAAAGGAAGTTATTGGTAATGGGTCGAACTAAAAACAAACTTTTCAATTGAATCAATATATCAACAATATGAAAATAGAATGAAACTAGAATTGAAGCAAAATAGATGTGATAACACAGAACAAGACCTTATTTCTTGTTTCTTTCTTTTCATTTATTGGATTTGGGATTTCTAATTCTAAATATTTATTCCTGACGAGCCATAGCAATTGCACCTACCAAAGCAACTAAAAGAATTATAGAAATGAGTTCAAATGGAAGATAAAAGTCTGTTGATAAATGAATCCCAATCTGTTGAACGTTACTTATCAGGTCCTGCTCTACGATCTGGTTTGATCTTGTAGTCCAAATAATCCCGTACCATGACGTATCTAGGATAGTAGCAATTAGTGAAAAAAGAATACTTGTACAAACCAGTGAAGCGACCCCGTCTCCGACGGTCCAAAGATGGAAATAATTGTGATATTCTGAACCATTCATGAACATCACAGCAAATACGATTAAGACATTTATGGCTCCGACGTAAATAAGGAGCTGTGCAGCAGCTACAAAATAGGAGTTCGATGGAATATGGAATAAGGATATACAAACAAGAACCAATCCCAATGAAAAGGCAGAATAAATTGGATTGGTAAGTAATACTACTCCCAGACCGCCTAATATAAGACCTGATCCCAGAAATACTAAAAGAATATCATGTATTGGTCCAGGTAAATCCATTATGTGTAAAATATGAGATAAATAAGTAGAAATATTTCATGACCGTATTTTACTGACCAGGCCCGTCAAAAAAGAAAAGAAAAAAGGGTTACCCTGTTTTTTTTTATTGATACATTCTTAATGAAATTGAATCCTAATGTGGTGTGGATTGTAGATACAGTTACAGTTATTGGATCAATCCCGCTTATGTATCCGAAGAAAAAAAAGAGTTCTTCATTTTTCGAAATCATCGCGGATAGCGAATATATGAATATATTCTAAATACAAATTAAGCCTGGATTCTAACAAATCAAATATAGTTATCATTTGTAGTTACTGACCAACCAAAATGAAAGAAACTTCTCTCCTTTAGATCAAAACTGAATCTTAGTAATTGGTAATTGTTCTTGAATCAAGGGATTTATCCGCGGCTATTTTCATTTGAGTCGAATTCATAATTGTTCGAATTGTGTAATCTCCAATTACTGACATTGGTAACCGACCCAAAGCAATTTGATTATAATTTAATTCGTGACGATCATAAGTAGAAAGTTCATATTCTTCAGTCATTGATAAACAGTTTGTCGGGCAATACTCGACGCAGTTACCACAAAATATACAGATTCCAAAATCAATACTATAATTAAGCAATCGTTTTTTTCTAATATCGGTTTCCAATCTCCAATCAACAACGGGTAGATCTATCGGGCATACGCGAACACATACTTCACAAGCAATGCACTTATCAAATTCAAAGTGGATTCGACCACGAAAACGCTCTGATGTGATCGATTTTTCATAAGGATATTGAATAGTTACAGGTAAACGATTCGTGTGAGATAAGGTAATCATGAAACTTTGACCAATGTACCTTGCAGCTCGTACTGTTTGTTGACCATAATTCATGAACCCATTCAGCATAGGGAACATATCGTGGCTATCCATGAATAATTTGATGTTTCTTTCTCTTGCTTCCGAGAGGTTATGAATCTAGAATATCCTATTCTGTTAGAGTGAAATGAGTTGGGAAGAAGTTGTCAATAATAGATTACCTAGAGCAATAGGTAAAAGAAATTTCCATCCAAGATTTAAAAGTTGGTCCATTCTCATCCTGGGTAAAGTCCATCTTGTTGTGATAGGAACGAACAGGAACAAATAAGCTTTTGCTAATGTAATAAGGATACCGATTGTCCTTCCAAAGACTCCACCGGTTTTATTTATTCCGAAAAGTTCAGGAATTGATATGTACGGAATAGAAAGATTCCATCCGCCTAAGTAAAGAACTGTTACAAATAATGAAGAAACTAGTAGATTTAGGTAAGAAGCAACGTAAAATAAACCAGATTTAATACCTGAATATTCGGTTTGATAACCTGCTACTAATTCCTCTTCTGCTTCTGGTAAATCAAAGGGCAATCTCTCACATTCCGCTAGGGAAGAAATTAGAAAAACTATAAACCCTATGGGTTGACGCCACAGATTCCATCCACAAAACCCATATTTTGACTGTGCCTCAACTATATCAACTGTACTTGAACTGTTAGATAATCATAGTCGATGATAACATCACTGTCCCATCTCTATTCCAGAACCGTACATGAGACCTCAGCTTCATACGGCTCCTCGATGGCCACGAAGAAATCTAAGGACTGGTTTGGTATTACCTCGGCATGTTTGTAGGGTAGAGTAAAGATGCATCGGAGTGTCCCGAATTAGACCAATGGAATTCTGTCTGCTTTAATTAATAACAAATAAAAAGAGCTTCTGAATCCATCTCATCCTTTACGATTTTTCTTTGTTCAGTAATAACTCGATCTTTCAATAAAATACTCGCTAATAGATATTTCGACCCCTATCTTTTCTTTTCTTTCGATTACGAAGAAGAATTAGACATTACACTAGTTCATGAATCATGATAAGAATTCCATCTGGATGAATGAGTATGGATGGAGGAAAGAAAGAATAAACAAAGACCTCTTATTCTTATTATTATTATTTCTATTATAGATTTCTTTTTCCTATTGCATTCCATTTCTTTCGTTCCTGTTCTTCGTTCGCAGAGGGGGCTCTAGAAAATAAAGGATTACTTCGTTCCTGATAGTCATTCTTTAATCAGTGGATAGGAGCATACTCTGGATCGGGATCATGGGGAAATACTGCTTGATCATTTCTACCAACCTCAAGCCCTCATTATGATTCCTTTTAATGCAGAAATATCCCTTTGGATATCTTACATCATCTCCATTACTAATCCTTTGTGCACCTTGGTGTTCCTAACCGTCCACTCATTTTTGATTGATCCCCGGTATGGTAATACATACAATAGTAGAAACTCCATACAGTTGATCTTTTACACCCGCTTCAAGACATGATGACTAATCAACCGATCCTGGGGTAAACAGTTTCCACTGCTTATGTTTACTTCCACTTTACTCTCGTACATAGGGAATGAGACTCAATCTTCTTACTGCAAATTAATAAGCTGTTTTGTTTCACTCAATTAACTATCTGGTTGAGCTCATCGATCCGAATGATGAATCAAAATAAAGATAGATATTCTATCTATTCAACGTTTTTCCTAGAAAAAAGGAAGGAGATCAAAGTGAATGTTTCAACGAATCACACGTAGAGATATTGATAACACACATGGAGTTAATGGTATTTCATAACTAATAGATTGAGCAGCAGCTCGTAGACCACCTGAAAAAGAATATTTATTATTCGACCCATATCCTGACATAAGAAGTCCAATGGGAGCAATACTTGAAATGGCGATCCATAAAAAAACACCTATACTGATATCTGCTATAACAAGGCGATAGCCAAAAGGAATTACTAAATAACTCAGTAGAATTGATATGACCGCTATAGCTGGTCCGACACTGAATAAACGAATATCTCCTCTAGATGGGAGAATATCTTCTTTGAAAAGTAGTTTCGTCCCATCTGCTAGAGCTTGAAGAATCCCCAAGGGACCGGCATATTCGGGTCCAATGCGCTGTTGTATCCCTGCGGATATTTCTCTTTCTAACCACACAATCACTAATACCCCTATTATGATTCCCGATACAGGAGTCAAAATAGGCACAAGCAGCCATATGAGTCCATAGAACTCTTTTGAGGATTCCGATCTGGAAAAAGAATTGATAACTTGTATTTCTGTCGTATCAATTATCATTTCAACGATCAACTTCTCCCATAATGATATCTATACTACCTAGTATCGTCATGATATCAGCCAATTTCATTCTTTTAACCAGCTGAGGAAGAATTTGCAAATTGATGAAACCTGGTGGACGAATTTTCCATCTCCAGGGAAAAACACTATTATCTCCTATCAGAAAAATACCTAATTCTCCCTTTGGGGCTTCTACTCTCACATAAAGTTCTTGCTTCGACAATTCAAAAGCGGGAGAAGGCTTTTTACTAATGAATCTATATTCAAAATCATTCCATTCGGAATCCCTTGCTCTATCAAAGCGCCGGACTTCCAAATTTTCATAGGGCCCCCCCGGAATTCCTTCCAGAGCCTGCTGAATAATTTTTATGGATTCCGTCATTTCACTAATTCGTACTAAATAACGAGCTAATGAGTCTCCTTCTTTTTGCCACTGGACTTCCCAATCGAATTCATCATAACACTCATAATGGTCGACTTTACGAAGATCCCATTGTATTCCGGAAGCTCGTAGCATTGGTCCTGATAACCCCCAATTTATTGCTTCCTCTTCACCAATAAAGCCCACTCCTTCAACTCGTTCTAAAAAGATAGGATTGCGCGTAATAAGCTTTTGATATTCAGCAACTCCTGTTAAAGAATAATCGCAGAAATCCAAACATTTATCTATCCAGCCATGAGGTAGATCAGCAGCCACTCCTCCGATACGGAAATAATTATGCATCATTCGCATACCTGTGACAGCTTCGAATAGATCATATAGCAATTCTCTTTCTCTGGAAATATAGAAGAAAGGAGTCTGTGCACCGATATCAGCCATAAAAGGCCCAAGCCATAACAAATGAGAAGCTATACGACTCAGCTCCAGCATAATTACTCTGATATAACTGGCTCTTTTAGGTATTTGAATATTTCCCAATTCTTCTGGTGCATTTACCGTTATTGCTTCTGTGAACATAGTAGCTAAATAATCCCAACGTGTCACATAAGGGAGATATTGTATAATTGTTCGGTTTTCTGCAATTTTTTCCATCCCTCTGTGTAAATAACCCAATATGGGTTCACAGTCAATAACATCTTCACCATCTAGAGTAATGATGAGTCGAAGAACACCATGCATTGATGGGTGGTGAGGACCCATATTAACTATCATGAGGTCTTTTCTTGTAGCTGGTACAGTCATATGTTTTCTTCCCCGATTCATTATTCTATGAATTGCTGAAAACGAAACTAGATTCATCAAAATGCAAGATCTAATGAACCGAATAATTCAAACGAATTTTCCAATTAACGAGTCTTTGGCTCGCGAATATCCAACTGACTGATTAATTCCTTATAACGTACTCGATTTTTCTTTGACAAATAAGCCAACAGCCGTTGACGTTTTCCAAGAATTCTCCGCAGACCTCTCTGAGATAAATAATCTTTTTTGTGCAATTCTAAATGTGAAGTAAGTCTCCGTATTTTATTGGTGAAACTGAATACTTGAAATTCAACAGACCCCTTCTTTTCCTCTTGCGGAATAACTGAGATGAACGATTTTCTTACCATAACATAAAATCAACAAAATTCTTCTCTTTTTTTTTGTTCCTTTCTTTTCCACAGATATGGATTTTCCCGATCAGGAATAATAATGCCAGTCATTTTGATCTGGTGCAGACAATAATCCGGATTTATTCATATACTACTTTTTTGTTTCTATCAAATTAATCAAATCAAAAAAATACACTTTTTTCTTTTTTTGGTTTGATTCGGATACAAAAAAAGGCATGGAATATTCTTGCACTTCCGAAACAGAAGGATTTGGACCTAAGAAGATCCTGCTGATTCATTCCTAATATAACATGACATGTGTGTACATATGTCTGCCCCATAGAGCGGATATGTCCTGTAATGTATAGGACATTGACTGTACCATCAACTAATTCTGAATCGTGGATACAGATGTATTCTTGACATACTGAAACGACTTCCATTATTGGTATCAAACCAATAGCGATTCATGCAAGCTAAATCTTCTAATCGATAATTGGGCCAAATAAAGAATTTCAATTTCATGAATTTATTTGTATCTGTATCAAGATGCTTGTCCCTATCCACAAATTGCTCACAGTTATGTGTGCCGTTCCCATTCAAAAATACTGGATTTCTATCCACAATGTTCCCATTCCCAGAATTGAAACGAATTAGAATTCTCAATTCTCTACGACGTCTAAGAGATGGAATATTTTCAGGAACAAGCAAATCATAATTATTCTTGTCTCCGTTCACAAGCATCCTTCCATGTCGTTCAATGGATACATCGAAATAATTCTCATCAACATATCTTTTTTCTCGGCATCTTCGATTAGTTTTGTGCTTACTCTTATGTACCAAGGAAATACCTATGGTTTGATACATAATAAATTGTCCATCCCATTTAATAGACAGACGAACCGGTTCGAGAATTAATATTCCCTTTTTTATCAATTCTGTAACGGCTAAGTTCTTCTGAACCTTCATTGCAGCCAGGCATACTTCTCCTCTTTGAATAGAGGCTAGAGCAATTTGCCTTGGATCCATCAGCCTAAGCAGGAGACAATATACCTTGATATTATTGATCATTTTTTGATTCAAAGGATGGTCCCATCTCAATTGAAAAAGAAAATATCTTTTCAGGACGAAGTCTAGTTCCGCTTCTTTATTGCTCTTGGTTTTCTTTTTCTTGCTACGTTTCTTACTGTCTGATCGCGTAGAATCCTCTTCAACATCTTTTTGGTTTTGTGCACCTGATCCAAGATTCCCTTGAGTTTGTGCATCTAATGCAGGATCTTTTTGGTCCTGGCGTTCTTTTTCTTCTTGGTTCCGAGTCTCTAATTCACGATGTTCTTTTTGATTAGATGATATATGAAGCTCCCTTTTTTGATTTCCCTTGATGTTTTTCTTTTGACTAATATTTTGATTTCCATCTAAATTGAAAAGAAGTAATTTGATTGGTATGATCCACGGTTTAGTCTTATATGCCTCATAAAGTAGCATAATTTCTGGGAAGAACCAAGATTTCAGGTTTGATCTGGGACGATATAGGATTTCTTGATTCATTCCCATCCAATCAAAAAGGTTATTTTTTTGATTTCTCGGGTTGATTTCTTGATGAATCGTGAGATAAAATATCTCTTTCTTATTAATTATTTGATAATTATTAGTCCCAATCTTAGTATTTTTATTAGTGTGGATCTTGGTATTCATATTGCCCCAGGTATCAATATTGATATTGTTTCTAAGACAAACATGGATGATTCTCCAATCAAAATATTTTCTATCCGGATTTTTATCCGTACCGATAATATATTCCTCTCCTAGATAATCGCTAATAGCTATATCGCCAGGTACATAAAAAAGTTCGGATTTATGTGTGTTGTAATTATATGGAATCTCTCGGCTCCCATTGACTTGTAATGGTGATCCATAAATATATGAGTCCTTCCTATACCCATAATTAATATATTTATGGGATAAAAGATCATATTTGTAATGTTTTTCAAATTTTTCTTTAGGACTCGGCAATAAATCCACTGCATAAGAATTCTTTTTCTCGTAATGAATTAATTTGAATTGGTCTTTTTCATAGGAATCCTTTGAGTCTTTCTTTTTACTCCTATGGTGTTGATTGACCTCATTTCGCCACTTTCGCGGTACTAATCGAGACCATCTAGTATGAGATAAATTATATTGATAATGACCCCTTAACCAGTTTTTCCATTCATTTATTTTAAAATTCGGCAGTTGCTTATGTCTTGATTCAGAATCAAATATTCCTCGTGCCCCAAAATAGTCCTTTCTATTACCCTTAATATTACTAAAGGGGTAGGCTCCGTGATGTTGAAATAGGGATTTCAAGTAATACAAGTTAATAACTTGGGTTTGTGATAATTTGTAAAATACATATGCTTGGGACAAAAAAGATAAGTCACAATAAATCTGTGAATTATTATTACTAATATTAGAAATCGATTTGATAGTCGAAATAAAATGAATTTTATTTTGATTTGTTTCATCATTGTAAATGTATTTATCGAGCATTTTTTTTCTTATTCTTAATTCAAGGAAAAGTTGGGCATTGACCCTGGGAATATTAATGGCATATAGAAAGATATCTATGTATATTCTGTGAATAAAAGATTTTAGAAAGTAGTTCCATTTCGGGATTAACCGGGCACTTCTCCTTTTGAATACCTTCCAAATGGGTTTCTGCGATTCTGGTCTTTTATCACTACAACTTCGCTCGTTAGTACTAATATTTATATTTGGAGTTAGAAAATTCTCTTTCTTGTCTTTTGTGATCCTTTCTATTTGATCCCTGATTGGAGTTGTCCTATCAGCTCGATCCTTGATTTTTGTTTCTATCAGTGAATATTTTGAATATTTTGTCCAATCCATGGATCCAACTCTAAGAGATGATTCCGGGGTGATCTTATCACTGATTATGGAATCTTTTCTATTTTCATTTGGTTCAGATACTTTGACTTTCCTCAGTCCTAATAAAACTATTTTGTTTTCTGTTGTAAGTTCTTTCATTTTTATTTTTATAAATAGAACTGGTTTGATAACCCATCTTGTTTTTTCTTTTGATCTCTTTAGAAACCTTTTTGTTCTTTTTTTGAAAACTCTTAGAAATAGAAACCATTTTTTTTTCACTTTTCTCATTTTTTTTTGGAATTCTTTCCAAATGGGTTCAAAAAAGGAAGGCCTTTTTCGGGGAGAACCAAAAGGTAGTTCAGCTTCCATTCCCCAGATCGTTAAAAAACAAAAATGGTCTTTTTTTTCTTTCTTCTTCGTTCGATCTGTATGATCGGATCCTAGCTTAGATCTACGCCAAGGTTTCAGACCGAAAGGAAATAGGATCTTTATCTGAATACCGTCTGTTAACCAGTCTTTTGGAAATTCTGTTTCTGATAATTGAACACCATTATAGGTACATTTAACATGCATTTCTTTACTCCACGCCTTCCAATCCTCGTGCCACTCGGGGGATTGAAATAATAACATACGGCCACTATTTTTGGCTATTATCAATGAAGGCAATATGATGTATTTTCTAAGAATCGATTGGATTACTAGCATAGAACCTCTTATTGCTTGAACAAATGGAATAGTATCCCAAAGTTCTGCTATTGTTATCCGTTCATCCTCCTTTTTTTTATGCTCTTCTTTTTTCTTTTCCTCTTTTACCTTCGCCTTCTCAGAATCTGAAGTTTGTAATTCCGGATCGTTCCCGATCCTATTCCTAAAAATGAGGTTCATCATTCCGTTCATCATTCCGTTCATCATTCCGTTCATCATTCCGTTCATCATTCCAGAGATATCAAAAGAAAAATAAAAAGAAAATCTTTTGTATATTCTGTCCAAAAAAAGGGGGGAATGAGCATTTACTTGAAACATTGCCCAAGTAACTGTTTTACGTCTTTGAGCGCGCATCGATCCTTTGATTAGATTCCTACGAAAATCTGATTGTTGCGAGTAACGTAGCAAAGACAACTCTTCTCCTTGATCACTATTAGTAGTATTTGTGGTACTAGTACCAGTATTGGTATTGTTATCATTATCAGTCAAAATTACCACACGTTTGACTTTTCTTAAACGAATCCCACTATCTATGGATTCTTCTTCCTCTTCGTCCTCCTGTGCTTCCAAATTTATGAATTCGGTCAATCTGTATAACCATCGGGGCACCCTTTTACCGATTTCTTGAAGTCCGATGGATTCATTCCTAATTGTTTGATTATTAGGATCAGTTGTAACTCTATCGAATGGACAGTTCAAGTATCTCATTTGGTTTTCTGAATCAATTCCTCTTTGTTCTGTTAATAAAGAAAGTCGTTTCAAACTGGGTGCTGATTCTCCGGCTAATTCACCGGTTGAGATCAACAAATCACCAATGTCTGTAGATAATGATTCTACTGGATCCATTTTCTGTCCAAATTCTCGGTAATCAGTCGGAAGGATATCATGAATCCTATTTATCCAAACCATTTCTACGGAATCACCTGTAGAAGTGATTGAATCATTCATAATTGAACGTAAATAAGATTTTTTTATTCTTCTACGATCTGGTCCGTTCAAAAAAGGATCATACATTTTAGGTAAGCATTCTTGCTCATTTTCATCATTGCACAATCGGTTCTTTTTTTCGAGCACATCCAGAACAAGAGATCCAT